GTAATATTTGTTCGATTTTTTAGCATTGTCAAATTATGTTAAAAATTCAATAGAAATTTTTGGGCTATTTTTCGGAAAAATTGTGTTATAAATTGATGCGATGTGTATGTATATATATATATATAACGCGGATAGCTAGCCCTCATTTCAACTTGTTAGCTTGTACGTTCTCGAGCCTTCCTTGCTTTCGGGGTTTGACAAGGAGAACAGGATTTGCTGAGCGTAGGGGGTAGGGGGGTTTGACGCGCGTGAGCCAAAGGGGGGGCATCTATATAAGGGTTAGTTGAAGAAAGGATAATATGTTATGCACATGAGATAAACATATGTAATTCTTAAGTTATGTCTTTTATTAATTAACCTACATTAAGATCTGGCAAGGAAATGTACAACCTTAAATTATGTTTGAGCCTGCACTCTGAAATGCAAGATGAAAGGAAACCAAAAAAGAGAACCCCTATGCATATAAAAGAACGCTCGGCATGTTGGGTAACGAGGAGTATGTATAACACCATTAACCATATGCCAGTAAAATTATCCGAGGGTGGAATTCTACAGTAGTGTACCTGAAATAGGAACCAGATACCAGGAATAGTTCACAGTGTGCAACCCCCACATTTTGTGTCCCTGATTCTATCATGAATAGGATGCCTTAATGTAAACCAGTTGGTGGTCTCTTACTACATTAATATTGTCTAGATAAACCTTAGCTGTTTATTTCAAGGAAAAATGTGAGTGCCAATTATAAGGGATTAATCTATTTCCCAGGTTAGAATAAATTATTTCTGAGTTTTAATAATTTGGTTTATGCACGTCTTAAATTTTAGTACTTGCTTTGGGGTTAAAATAAATGAATGGTGATAATACATATATAGTACTAATGCATTATGTAATATTATACATAATATGCACTATACCATATAGGTTACTATCAGAAGATAGTTTAATTTAGAATTCTGGCTTTGGGAGCCAGTGGTGGGAGTTAAAATCTCTCTTTTCTGGGCGCTAGGGGGGAATTTAACCTCCGATCTTCGGATTACAAGACCGATGCTTTAATACTAAGCTACTAGGGCAAGCTCATTTCAATGCTTTATTTTCCATTCATCCTGCTAGTGGGGCTAGAACTAGGAATAATGTGAAGTAGAGGACAGATGCGATCTGTCCAATAATAACGTAGGGGTGTTCTACAGGTATACCCCCAATTCATGTCAGAATAACTATGTCCGCCACGAGGGTCCAAAATAAGAATTGAGTAACAGGGCGGAACGTTAGTCCTCGTTGTTTGGAGGTGTGTAAGATGGGCACGACTATCAGTACTAAAATGGAAGATAGTAAGGCGAGTACACCTCCTAGTTTGTTAGGGATAGAGCGTAAGATAGCGTAAGCAAATAGGAAATATCATTCTGGCTTGATATGAGGAGGAGTAACTAATGGGTTTGCTGGGGTGAAATTATCTGGGTCCCCTAGTAGGTTCGGAGAAAATAGTGCCAGGGACGTAAGGGCTAGTAGTATAACAACAAAGCCTAAAAGGTCTTTATATGAAAAGTATGGGTGGAAAGAGATTTTATCTGCGTCGGAGTTAAGTCCGGCCGGGTTGTTCGACCCCGTTTCGTGTAGAAATAGGAGGTGGAGGATGGTTGCGGCGGCGATGACAAATGGTAGTAGGAAATGGAAGGCAAAGAATCGTGTCAACGTTGCGTTGTCAACTGAGAATCCGCCTCAAATTCATTGAACAAGGGTGTCCCCCATATAAGGGACTGCTGATAATAGATTTGTAATTACCGTAGCCCCTCAAAAAGATATTTGACCTCAGGGCAGAACATACCCTACGAAGGCGGTTATCATGACTAACAGGAGGAGAACAACTCCGATATTTCAGGTTTCTTTATAAAGGTACGATCCATAATAAAGGCCTCGGGCAATATGTATGTAGATACAAATGAAGAAGAATGATGCTCCGTTGGCGTGCAGATTTCGAATAAGTCATCCATAATTTACGTCTCGGCAAATATGTACTACTGATGAGAACGCAGTGGAAATATCAGAGGTGTAGTGTATAGCTAGGAATAGTCCGGTGAGGATTTGAGTAATTAGACAGAGTCCCAGTAAGGATCCAAAGTTTCATCACACGGAAATGTTGGAGGGAGTCGGGAGATCTACTAGTGCGTCGTTGGCGATTTTTATTAGTGGATGGGTTTTGCGCAGGCTTGCCATTATTGTTCTTGTAGTTGAACTACAACGGTGGTTCTTCAAGTCATTGGTCTCGGTTAAAATCCGAGCAAGAATTATGACCTATTTTATGTTTTTATTATTAATAGCTTTAGTTGTGGGGTTAGTTGCTGTTGCTTCCAACCCTACGCCTTATTTTGCTGCCTTAGGTTTGGTGGTAGCAGCTGGGGTTGGATGCGGCATCTTAGTTGGATATGGGGGCTCTTTTCTATCATTGGTCCTATTTTTGATTTATCTGGGGGGGATACTTGTAGTGTTTGCTTATTCAGCGGCTTTAGCCGCCGAGCCTTTTCCAGAGGCTTGGGGAAGTCGTTCGGTGGCCGGGTATGTACTAGTTTATTTAGTGGGGGTTGCACTTGCGGCCGGGATGTTTTGGGGCGGGTGATATGAGGGCTCTTGGGTAGTAGTGGACGGTTTAAAAGAGTTTTCTATACTACGTGGGGATGTAAGTGGGGTGGCAGTTATATATTCTTTTGGGGGGGCTTTATTAGTTATTTGTGCCTGGGTCTTGCTCCTAACTTTGTTAGTGGTACTAGAGCTCACCCGGGGTCTAAGCCGGGGCACTTTGCGGGCAGTTTAAATAAGGGTCAGAAGGATTGCAAGGGTCAATGTTAGGAGAAAAATAGTTAGGTATGTCTTGATTATGCCTCGCTGAATGTCACTTGTGACCTTCGACATTATCATTTGACTTAACGCCAAGCCTTTTGGGCCCGTAATTTCAAGTCATGTGAGATCAAATTTGGTGGCAATTGACTGGCCTAAAGTTAAATTAAGCATAGGGGGAAGTCGGTGAATTATTGAGGGGAAATAGCCAAGCATGTTAGAGAAGTGGTGAAGGGACATCGTAGGGGTAATTTTAACCTGCTTATTGGTTATGGCTGTAAGTTCCATAGCCACAAGGAGTCCAGCAATGGTTACTATGAGAGCAGCTAATTTTAGGGAGGTTGGCATTGTCATAGAAGGGATCTTAGAGGGAAGGAAGTTTGAGGTGATAATAAGCCCCGCAACAATACTTCCTCAGGCAAGCCGTTTAATTGGGTTAATTACTAGTGAATTATTCTCATTAATTGGGGATAGTGGAAGGAATCGGGGGGACCCTATAGTTACAAAGAATACTACCCGGAAGCTATAGACTGCGGTAAAAGAGGTGGCAATCAGTGTGAGGGTTAGGGCTCAGGCGTTGAGGTAGGAGGTGTTTAAGGCTTCAATAATAGCATCTTTTGAAAAGAATCCGGCAAGGAATGGGGTCCCTGTAAGGGCTAGGCTTCCAACCGTAAGATAGGTTGATGTGGCTGGCATGAGGTTGTGGAGGCCCCCCATTTTTCGAATATCTTGCTCGTCATTTAGGCTGTGAATAATTGAGCCGGAGCATAAGAATAGTATAGCCTTGAAGAAGGCGTGTGTACAAATATGAAGGAATGCTAGTTGTGGTTGATTTAGCCCAATTGTGACCATTATTAGGCCAAGCTGGCTAGAGGTTGAGAATGCTACGATCTTTTTGATATCATTTTGGGTTAGGGCGCAAGTGGCCGTAAATAGGGTGGTGAGTGCTCCTAAGCAAAGGCAGATTGTTAATGCCAGGTTATTGTTTTCCATAAGGGGATGCAGGCGGATCAGTAAGAAAATACCCGCAACAACTATTGTGCTTGAGTGAAGTAGGGCGGATACTGGCGTGGGGCCCTCCATGGCAGAGGGTAGCCAAGGATGCAGCCCAAATTGGGCTGATTTTCCAGTGGCTGCGAGGATGAGTCCTATTAGGGGGACTGTTATGTCAAAGTCTTTCGACAGAATGAAGATTTGCTGAATCTCTCAAGAGTTAAGGTTTATTGCAAATCAGGCCATGCTTAAAATTAATCCAATATCTCCAACCCGGTTATAAATAACAGCCTGAAGGGCTGCTGTATTGGCGTCCGCTCGGCCGTATCATCATCCAATTAGTAGGAAGGATATAATGCCAACCCCTTCTCAGCCAATAAATAACTGGAATATGTTGTTGGCTGTAACCAAGGTAATCATAGCAACCAGAAATAAGAGTAGATATTTAAAGAAACGGCCAATGTTAGGGTCCGAGTGTATATACCATAATGCGAACTCAAGGATAGATCAGGTGACATAGAGAGCAATAGGGGTGAAAATGAGAGAGTAGTGGTCAAATTTAAAGCTAATGTTTGTATCAAATATATGTGTGTTTATTCAATGCCAGTTTGTTGTAACGGTTTCGACTCCTTGGTCTAAGAAGATTATAAGTGGTAATAGGCTGATAAAGAACGACGTGCTGACGGCGGCTTTGACATGTGTATTTGCTCACTCCGGTTTTTGGGGATTTGGGTTCAGTGTTGTGAGCAGGGGGTAAATAAGGATTGCAATAACTAGGACTAGCGAGGATGATATAATTAGGGTTGTTGAATTCATAGTTTCTGCTTGGGCTTGCACCAAGAGTTTTTGGTTCCTAAGACCAATGGATGAACTGTTATCCTTCAGAGACGTAAGGAAGCCGCGGACTTTAACCGCGGGGCATAAGGATTAGCAGTACTTACTGATTTCTGTCCTCCCTTGGTGAGTAAGGGGATTTTAACTCCTATCTCTAGAATCACAATCTAATGTTTTGGCTAAACTATACTTACTAGTAACATCAACCTCACATAAGTTCTGGTTTTGTTACAAGGAGCAGCACGGGGACTAGGTGAAGGGCTATTAATAGATGTTCTCGGGTGTGGAAGGGTGGAAGTTTCATCATGTGGGTTGGTGTTGGGCCCCGTTGAGATATTAGGAATATATATAAAGAGTAGCCAGCAGTAATTAAGGTTCCTATCCCTGTAAGTGCAATTGTTCAGGGCGATCAGCTAAATAGTGTTGTGATAATTATGAGTTCCCCTATTAGATTAGGTAAAGGGGGTAGCGCTAAATTGGCTAAGTTGGCAATGAATCACCAGACGGCCGTAAGTGGAAAAATTACTTGGAGTCCTCGGGCGAGGATTATAGTCCGGCTGTGGGTCCGTTCGTAGGCTGTATTGGCCAAGCAGAATAATATTGAGGACACCAACCCGTGGGCAATTATTAAAATAATGGCCCCTGAAAACCCTCATGGGGTTTGGATTAGAATGCCTCCTGCTACCAGGCCTATGTGGCTTACAGATGAATAGGCGATCAAGGATTTTAAGTCTGTTTGACGCAGGCAAATAGACCCTGTCATGATAATACCTCAGAGTGCTAGAACAATGAATGGATAAACTAATTCTTTGGACAATGGGTCAAGCATGATTATTATACGCATCATGCCATATCCGCCTAGTTTTAGCAACACGGCTGCAAGTACCATAGATCCCGCAACTGGGGCTTCAACATGGGCTTTTGGCAGTCAAAGGTGTACCCCATATAGCGGTATTTTTACTAAAAATGCTATTAGGCAGCCGGCCCATCAAATCTTATGGCCCCATGAGTTCAGCAAAAGTGGTTGAGAATATTGGATTACCAATATAGATAGGGTCCCTGTGGATTGTTGTAGCAGGAGCAGGGCAACTAATAAGGGGAGGGACCCTGCGAGGGTGTAAAACAAAAAGTAAGTTCCTGCATTCAGGCGTTCGGCTTGGTTTCCCCACCGGGTGATAATGATTAGGGTCGGAATAAGTGTAGCTTCGAATATAATATAGAATATAATGATCTCTGTGGCACCGAAAGCTATAATTAGGAAAGTTTGCAGTGAGGTAAGAAGTGTAATATATAGCCGTTGCCGGGTCATTGGTTCAGGGTTAATATGGTTTTGACTTGCTAAAATTATTAGTGGAAGAAGTCAGCATGTTAACACTAAGAGAGGTGTTGAAAGTGGGTCTGTGGCTAGGTATAAATTAGATGTAGTTCACCCAGTCTCTGAGGTTCATTTTAATCATGTGAGACTAATTAGGGCAATTAACAGGCTATGGGCAGTTGTAGTTGTCCATAGTCATTTAGGAGAGGCCAATCAAATTGTTGGGAATATTATAATGGTGGGAATTAGTACCTTTAACATTGGAGAAGATTAAGGTTTTGTAGGCGATCGGTTCCGTGGGTACGGGCTGTGGCTACTAGAAGTGCTAGGCCTGTGCTTGCTTCACAAGCGGAGAAGGCTAGCAGCAGCATAGGGGCGGCAGAGAAGCTTGTGGCCTCAAATTGCAGGGCTCATAAGGCCAGTGCAATAAATAAGGACAACATTATGCCCTCTAGACATAATAGCGCGGAGAGTAAGTGAGTGCGGTGAAATGCTAGACCTATTAGTCCTAAAATAAATGCAGAGCTAAAGCTAAAATGTACTGGTGTCATAAGGGGGCTATGGACTTAAACCATAATTTTCTGAGCCGAAATCAGAGGTCTTATTTTGGACTAGCTCCCTATTCTGCTCATTCTAGGCCTCCTTGGGTTCATTCATAAATTAATCCAAGGGTCAGTAGAATTAGTACTGTGGTGGCTCAAAAGAACGTTCCGGTTGGGTTATGGAGCTGGTCTCCTCATGGAAGGGGGAGAAGGAGGGCAATTTCTAAGTCAAATAAGAGAAACAAGATAGCCACCAGAAAAAATCGTAGTGAGAAAGGCAGACGGGCCGATCCTAGCGGATCAAATCCGCATTCATAGGGTGATAGCTTTTCTGCATCTGGGTTCATCTGGGGTAATCAGAAGGATACCACTGCTAAAATTGAAGATAGGGCTACTGTGATAGTAAAAATAGTTGTAATTAAGTTCATTATCTTTCCCTGGGGTTTAACCAAGACTAAATGATTGGAAGTCACTTGTACTAACTTTAATACTAGAAAGATTATGAGCCTCATCAATAGATGGACACGTAGAGGAATAATCACACTACGTCGACGAAATGTCAGTATCAGGCAGCGGCTTCGAAGCCGAAATGATGTTCGGATGTAAAGTGATATTGGACTTGGCGGAGAAGGCACACGGCTAGGAAACTTGATCCAATAATGACGTGTAATCCGTGAAACCCTGTGGCTACAAAAAATGTAGAGCCGTATACCCCATCAGCAATTGTAAAGGGTGCTTCGTAGTATTCTATGGCCTGAAGAGCAGTAAAATATAGTCCTAGTAAGATTGTAAGTGCGAGCGACTGAATAGCCTGTTTTCGCTCCCCTTCTATAATGCTGTGGTGGGCTCATGTGACTGTTACCCCTGATGCTAACAGAACGGCTGTGTTAAGAAGAGGAACTTCAAAAGGGTCAAGTGTGGTAATTCCTGTTGGGGGTCAGCATCCTCCTAGTTCGGGTGTTGGGGCCAGGCTTGAGTGGTAGAAAGCTCAGAAGAATCCTAGAAAGAAGAACACCTCAGAGGTGATAAATAAAATTATTCCGTACCGCAATCCTTTTTGTACGGGGGGCGTGTGATGACCTTGAAAGGTTCCTTCTCGGATAATATCTCGTCATCATTGGAATATTGTTAGTAGTAAAAGAATTACTCCAAGGGTTATTAATGTTGTGGAGTGGAAGTGGAACCAGATTGCTAGGCCGGATGTTATTAATAGAGCACCGACGGCTCCGGTTAAGGGTCATGGGCTTGGATCAACCATATGATATGCATGTGCTTGGTGGGCCATTAAACGTTTTCTTGTAGGTAGAGGCTTAGCAGTAATACAAACACGTAGGCTTGAATTATTGCAACGGCAACTTCTAGAAGAGTTAGTAGGAAGAGAACAGCGGCAGTTAAAACTGCCACCGTTGGTATTATCGGTAGTAAAACAAATACAGCTGTGGCGATAAGTTGAATTAATAAATGACCGGCAGTTAAGTTGGCGGTGAGTCGAACTCCTAGGGCTAGTGGTCGAATAAATAAGCTAATTGTTTCAATAATGATTAGTACAGGGATCAGGGGAATAGGCGTTCCCTCTGGTAGAAGATGTCCTAGGGCAACTGTTGGCTGGTTTCGCATTCCAATAATTACTGTAGCAAGTCACAGGGGTACTGCAAACCCTATATTTAGAGATAGTTGCGTTGTGGGTGTAAAAGCGTAAGGGAGAAGGCCCAGCATATTAATAGTAATAAGGAATACTATTAAAGAGGCTAATAGGAGGGCTCACTTATGTCCTCCTACGTTCAAAGGTATTATTAATTGGTTAGTGAATCGATTAATAAATCATGTTTGGATAGTAATTAGCCGGTTATTAATTCATCGTGATGGTGGGGTTGGGAAGAGGACTCAAGGTAGTGCAATTGCAACGGCAATAAGTGGGATTCCAAGGAATGAGGGGCTTGCAAATTGGTCAAAGAAGCTTGCTATCATGGTCAGTCTCAAGGCTCAGTTTTGTGTTTTTCTTCACTTATTGGGGTTGGTTCATTGGGTGAAGTATGGTTTAAGATTTTGGTTGGAATGATGGTGAGGAAAATAATTCATGAAAATACTAGAATTGCAAATCAAGGGCTGGGGTTCAATTGAGGCATTTCACTAGAGGTGGTCGGTAGGCACCAAACTTTGGCTTAAAAGGCCAACGCTTTGTCCAATAATTAGCTTTCTAGTGAGGCGTCTTCTAGCATTAGTGAGGATCAGCTTTCGAAATGTTCTAGAGGGACTGCTTCTACTACAATAGGTATAAAGCTGTGGTTGGCACCACAGATTTCAGAGCATTGACCATAAAATACTCCTGGGCGTGAGGCGATAAAGGCGGTTTGATTTAGTCGTCCTGGTACCGCATCTATTTTTACACCTAAAGACGGGACGGCTCAAGAATGTAGAACGTCTTCGGCGGACACTAAAACTCGAACGGGCGACTCTATAGGGACTACCATTCGATGGTCTGTTTCCAGGAGTCGGAATTGGCCCGGTGTTAAATCTTGAGTGGGAATTATGTAAGAGTCAAAGCCTAGGTCTTCGTAATCCGTGTATTCATAGCTTCAGTATCATTGATGTCCTATGGCTTTAATTGTTAAGTGAGGGTCATTAATTTCGTCTATAAGATATAAAATTCGGAGGGATGGAAGAGCAATTAATACCAAAATTACAGCTGGTAAGATAGTTCATACAATTTCGATTTCTTGAGAGTCGAGAATATATTTGTTAGTAAGTTTGGTTGAAACCATTGCAATAATAATATAAAGTACCAAAGTGCTAATTAAGAACACAATTATTAAGGCGTGATCGTGGAAATGAAGAAGTTCTTCTATAACGGGTGATGCCGCGTCTTGGAATCCTAGTTGCGTGGGATGTGCCATTAAATTTTAGGTAAGACATACAGGGGTTTAACCTGTGATTTCACCTCGACAAGGTGATGTAATATGCATATTTTACTAATGTCTTTAGAAGAAAGTGACAGAGTGGTTATGTGACTGGCTTGAAACCAGTATATGGGGGTTCAATTCCTTCCTTTCTCGTTAGTTTGATTGAACTTGAACAAATGCTGGTTCCTCAAAAGTGTGATAAGGTGGAGGGCAGCCATGAAGTCATTCTACGTTTGTTATAGTTAGTTCCACTGAAGATACTTCCCGTTTGGCGGCGAAGGCTTCTCATAGGATAAATAGGAATATAATTACTGCTACAAGGGAAATAAGTGATCCAATGGATGACACTGTATTTCAAAGGGTGTAGGCGTCGGGGTAGTCGGAGTATCGTCGTGGTATCCCTGCTAGACCTAGGAAGTGTTGTGGGAAAAATGTGAGGTTTACACCAATAAATATTACCCCGAAATGAATTTTTGTTCAGGTGTCATTTAGGGTGTACCCTGTAAATAACGGGAATCAGTGGACAAAGGCTGCTATAATAGCAAATACGGCACCCATTGATAGAACATAATGGAAGTGTGCGACTACATAGTAAGTGTCGTGGAGAACAATATCGAGTGATGAGTTAGCTAGGACAATTCCTGTCAGTCCTCCTACTGTGAAGAGGAAAATAAATCCGAGGGCCCATAGCAGGGGTGTTTCTCATTTAATTGATCCTCCATGAAGTGTGGCTAATCAACTAAATACTTTAACGCCTGTTGGAATGGCAATAATTATTGTTGCGGATGTAAAGTAAGCACGAGTGTCTACGTCCATCCCGACAGTAAACATGTGATGGGCTCATACAATAAATCCTAAAAGACCAATGGCTATTATAGCTCAAACTATTCCCATATAACCAAATGGCTCTTTTTTACCAGAATAGTAGGCTACGACGTGTGGAATAATTCCAAAGCCTGGTAAAATAAGAATATAGACCTCTGGGTGGCCAAAGAATCAGAATAAATGTTGATATAAAATTGGGTCTCCCCCCCCTGCCGGGTCGAAGAATGTGGTGTTAAGATTTCGGTCTGTAAGAAGCATCGTAATTCCGGCAGCCAGTACAGGTAAAGACAGAAGAAGAAGTACAGCTGTTACAAGTACGGCTCAGACGAATAAGGGTGTTTGGTATTGAGAGATGGCTGGAGGTTTTATATTAATAGTTGTAGTAATAAAATTAATTGCTCCTAAGATTGATGAAACCCCTGCCAGGTGGAGTGAGAAAATTGTTAAGTCTACAGACGCTCCTGCGTGAGCAAGATTACCTGCGAGTGGGGGGTAGACTGTTCACCCTGTCCCAGCTCCGGCTTCAACACCTGAAGAGGCTAGTAGCAGGAGGAAAGAAGGTGGAAGAAGTCAAAAGCTTATATTATTCATTCGGGGGAATGCCATGTCGGGGGCCCCAATCATTAGTGGTACAAGTCAGTTTCCGAACCCTCCGATAAGAATTGGTATTACTATAAAGAAAATTATAACGAAGGCATGGGCGGTAACAATAACGTTATAAATTTGATCATCACCTAGAAGTGATCCAGGTTGACTTAGTTCGGCTCGGATAAGGAGGCTTAGGGCGGTTCCTACCATTCCAGCTCAGGCACCAAATACGAGATAAAGGGTGCCAATATCTTTATGATTTGTTGACCAGAATCAGCGTGTAATTGCCACAGGTAGGGTAGCCGAGCGTCCAGGCGGTGGGTTGTAGCCCCGAAGACAGAGGTTTAAGTCCTCTCCCTATCACAGCCCCGTGGTGAAGATACATGCCGGATTGCAAATCCAGAGACGTAGACTAACAGTCTGCCGGGGCTTTCCCGCCTTACCAGGCTAATGGCGGGAAAGGTAGATGGATGCTCGCTGGCTTGAGCGCTTAGCTGTTAACTAAGAGTTTGTAGGATCGAGGCCTTCCCATCTAGTAAGGCCTTAGTTTAACAAAAACATTTGATTTGCAATTAGAAAATGCAAGATAAACTCTTGTAGGTCTTATCAGGGACTAGAAGATTTTCACTTCTGCTTAGGGCTTTGAAGGCCCTTGGTCTAATGCTATCCTAAGTCCCTGGGTGACTAGGTGGTCAACATAAGGATGGTCGGGGTTATAGGCAGGAGGCCGAGGGCGACTGTGGTGGACAGGGCCAATGGTAGGGAGGCTTGGGTTGTTTGTATGCGCCAGGGGGCTGTTGAGCTGGTCGTGTTAGGGGAAATAGTCAGAGTTATTGCGTAACAGAGCCGGAGGTAGAAATACAAGCTCAGTAGGGCGGCCAGGGCTATGACGGTGGCAGCAATGGGGAGATCTTGTTTCGTTAACTCTTGCAAGATTAGTCACTTTGGTATAAAGCCTGTTAGGGGGGGCAAGCCTCCTAAGGACAGGAGGACGAGGGCTGTAGTGGCTGTTAGAATTGGGCTTTTCGATCAGACTGTTGCGAGGGTATTAATTTTCGTGGCGGATGACAGTTTTAAGGTCAGGAATGCCGCGGATGTTATGAAGATATAGGTGGCCAGTGCAAGGAGGGTGAGCTGAGGGGCATATTGCAGTACAATAATTATTCATCCTATATGCGCGATTGAGGAATAAGCTAAAATTTTCCGCAGTTGGGCCTGGTTTAGTCCTCCCCACCCGCCAACAAGGGTGGACGAGATTCCAAGGGCCGTGAGCAGCAGGGGATCTACGGCCTGGGCTGTCTGGATAATTAGGGCAAAGGGGGCAAGTTTTTGTCAAGTGGAGAGAATTAGTCCTGTGAGGAGATCCAGTCCTTGTAAAACCTCTGGTATTCAGAAGTGTATTGGGGCTAATCCAATTTTTAGTGCTAAGGCAATAATAATTATGGTACTAGCAATGGGGCTTGATATATTATTCATATCCCATTCTCCTGTAACTCAGGCATTTGTTGTGCTCGCAAACATAATTATTGCCGCGGCAGTGGCTTGGGTGAGGAAATACTTGGTAGTAGCCTCTACTGCACGGGGGTGGTGGTGTTGTGCTATTAGTGGGAGGATCGCCAGGGTGTTAATCTCTAGTCCTATTCAAGCAAGTAGTCAGTGTGAGCTAGCAAAGGTCAAGGTGGTTCCTAGACCTAGGCTAGACAGGAGGACTGTTAATACGTAGGGGTTCATTGATGGAGGAGGGACTTTAACCGTCATGTTCGGGGTATGGGCCCGAAAGCTTAATTAGCTGACCCCATCTTAGAAAGTGGTGTAGAGGAAGCACTAAGAGTTTTGATCTCTTGGGCATGGGTTCGATCCCCTTCTTTCTAAGAACTGAGGGGATTTTAGCCCCTATGAGCCACTCTATCAAAGTGGTCCCTAGGCATTCGGGCACAGTTCCTGACTACAATTGTGGGGGGAGGCCCGCTATTGCGATTGGGAGGGCGATATGTCATAAGACCAGGGCTAGTGTTAGTGGGAGGAAATTCTTTCACACTAAATGTATGAGTTGATCATAGCGAAATCGTGGGTAGGAGGCCCGCACTCACAGGAAGACGATAGACAATAGGGCGGCCTTGGTTATGAGGCCAACTGTTGTTAGCTCTGGAATATTTGGAATATGAGAGGTTCCTAAAAATAATACTGCTGATAGAGTATTCATTAATAGGATATTTGCATATTCGGCTAAGAAGAACAAGGCGAAGGGTCCTCCTGCATATTCTACGTTAAAACCCGAGACTAATTCCGATTCCCCTTCTGTTAAGTCAAAGGGGGCTCGGTTTGTTTCTGCTAAGGTTGAAATATATCACATGGCTGCCAGGGGTCAGGCAGGGGCCAGTAATCAGATGCTTTCTTGGGCGGTGTTGAACGTCTGCAGGGTATACCCCCGTGAAAAAATAATTACTGAGAGAAGAATTAGCCCAAGGCTTACCTCATATGAAATTGTTTGTGCTACCGCTCGCAGGGCCCCAATTAGTGCATACTTTGAATTGGATGCTCACCCTGAGCCCAAAATAGAATATACTGCGAGGCTTGATAAAGCTAGGATAAATAAAACACCTAAGTTAAGATCAATAACGGGATAGGGTATAGGCATAGGGGCCCATAGCATTATAGCCAGAGTTAGTGCGAGAATGGGGGTAGCTAAAAATAGAAATGGGGAAGATGTAGAGGGGCGAATGGGCTCTTTAATGAATAGTTTAACCCCGTCAGCGATGGGTTGAAGTAGTCCATATGGTCCTACTACATTAGGTCCCTTTCGTAGCTGCATATACCCTAGTACTTTACGTTCAAGAAGGGTTAGAAAAGCTACTGCTAGTAGTACGGGTACAATATAGGCCAGTGGATTAATAAGATGGTTTATTAAAGTGTTCAGCATAAACTGGGAAGAGGACTTGAACCTCTGATTTAAAGGGCTTAGGCCTTTCGCAATTTACCATGCTCTGCCACCCCAGTATGCCCTTATTTCGGGCGGTTTGGGCTTTGGCCCTCCCTTTACTTAATTTATTTGTTTCCATCAATTAGGGGTGGGGCATGCTTCAAGTATGGGCCCCTTTTTTCCGATCCTTTCGTACTGGGAAAAATAGCTTTACAGATAGAAACTGACCTGGATTGCTCCGGTCTGAACTCAGATCACGTAGGACTTTAATCGTTGAACAAACGAACCCTTAATAGCGGCTGCACCATTAGGATGTCCTGATCCAACATCGAGGTCGTAAACCCCCTCGTCGATACGGACTCTGGGAGAGGATTGCGCTGTTATCCCTAGGGTAACTTGGTTCGTTGATCGGCTTTATAAGCCGGATCATTTATTGGTCAGATGTTCTGTGGCTTAGAGGTGTTTCTCTTGGTTTTAGGAATTTAACCCACTCCACTCGGAGGCTGGTCTTTCCTCCGTGGTCGCCCCAACCGAAGGTAAATTTTCGCGATCCACTAAGTTCTTACTTTTCACTGAGTTGCTTGACGTGGTTGGATTTTGTACCTTAAGCTCCAAAGGGTCTTCTCGTCTTGTAGTTTTATACCCGCTTCTGCACGGATAGATCAATTTCACTGACTGGAAGGGGGAGACAGCTAAGCCCTCGTTTAGCCATTCATACAGGCCTCTATTTAAAAGACAAGTGATTGCGCTACCTTTGCACGGTCAAAATACCGCGGCCGTTGAACCCGTAGTCACTGGGCAGGCTGGACCTCCTATACTCAGTTTGGTTGCAGGAGGCGATGTTTTTGGTAAACAGGCGAGGCTTGTGTTTGCCGAGTTCCTTCCTCTTCTTTTAGTCTTTCCTCTATAAATAGCACTCCAGTGTGGGGTTAACGATCATGTAGTTGTGGGGCTTTCCTGATTTCTTTATTGGCCACATTACTCTCTTGGGTTGGGTTCGTTAATTTCCAGCGGGTGGTCCGATCTGGCTTACACTTGTGCTTGGAGAAGAGCGCGTCTTCTTGTTACTCATTTTAGCATAATTTCTTCCATGGGTGCATGGGTTAGCCTGATAATGTTAGGGGAGTAAGATTTATTATCAGAATAATAAATTCGTTTCTGTCCGAGCTTTAACGCTTTCCGTTTAGATGGCTGCTTTTAGGCCCACTAAAACAGTACATTTTATATATTATGATCTTTATCCTCCTGTGAAGGTTGTATCCTTTGTTAAAGGGGCTGTACCCCCTTCAACTAACTCTCGTATATTTCCCTAGTATCTTAATAATATACACTTGATTAGGGGTGTACGAGGCTGAACTTCTATCCATTTCTCAGGCAACCAGCTATCACCAGGTTCGGTAGGTCTATCACTTCTACCCGGAGCTCTTCCCACTCTTTTGCCACAGAGACGGGTTAGCCCTAAATTTAAATAGGCGGTCTCGGGGTAGCTCACCTGGTTTCGGGGTTTCAAACTAAAGGGCCCTTCGCTTGAGGGTGCTGGCTAAATCATGATGCAAAAGGTACAAGGTTTAATCTTTGTTTTTTAGTGCTTATATGGGTTATTTCATTTCTCTTTCAGCTTTCCCTTGCGGTACTTTTTCTATCGCTTCGAATTGAACCTTTTCTGTCTCCCATACTCAGGTAAAAAAATGGTTTAGTTTATGGTGTTAAGTCTTGTCTTGTTATTAATAATGTTAGGTTATGTTAGTGTTGAGCTAGCTGTTTGGCTCAGGGTGATCCAACTTGCATGGATGTCTTCTCGGTGTAAGTGAGATGCTTAACTAACTCAGCCACGCCCTGGGTTTAATCCAAGTGCACCTTCCGGTACACTTACCATGTTACGACTTGCCTCCCCTCGTCAGTGCTTTAGTGTTAGAGATCTTCATTGCGTTTTGACAGGGGAGAGTGACGGGCGGTGTGTACGCGCCTCAGAGCCGGGTTCAAAAGGACACTCTGTTTCCTTTTTACTACTAAATCCTCCTTCAAGCACTATTTCATGTTGCGTATTCGTAGTATTCTATAATAGAAAATGTAGCCCATTTCTTCCCACTTCGTGCGCTACACCTCGACCTGACGTTCTGGGTTGTGCCCATTTTGCTTACTTTTATTGCCTTCACAGGGTAAGCTGACGACGGCGGTATATAGGCTGGGATGGCTAGAAGTGGTGAGGTTTAACGGGGGTTATCGGTTCTAGAACAGGCTCCTCTAGGGGGGTCTAAGGCACCGTCAGGTCCTTTGGGTTTCAAGCTGATGCTCGTAGTACCCGGGCGGACGTCTAATTGTAGTTGGATGTCTAGGTTTATGGCTGAGCATAGTGGGGTATCTAATCCCAGTTTGTTTCTCAGCTTTCGTGGGGTCAGGTGGGCTTTACTAAAGCTACTTTCGTGTGATTGGGCTTCGGACACCTAGAAGCGTATGACGGCCAAAGGGCCATTCGGCTTTATTATATTGCTCCCTTAACCACCCTTTACGCCGTGGTGTTATCAACTGGGGCCTCTCGTTTAACCGCGGTGGCTGGCACGAGTTTTACCGGCCCTTTTAACCCTGACTGAGTCAAGTTTTCACTTATGGCTTAATGTTTATCACTGCTGAATTCCCTTGGGGGTGTGGCTTGGCCAGGCGTCTTGGGCTAAAGTTTGTGCCTGATGCCCGCTCCTCGTCCCCGGGCAGGGGATTGAGGGCATACTCACGGGGCTGCGGAGACTTGCATGTGTAAGTTGGGTTAAAGCTGATAATAAGGTCAGGACCATGCCTTTGTGCATGCGGAGTTTCTTAGGACCCATCTTAACATCTTCAGTGTTATGCTTTAAATTAAGCTACGCTAGC